AGATTATCTTGGCATTCATTTGAAAACTTTCATAATCCCTTCCCGAACCAAACATGAATTTTTCAATTCATTTGGCTCTCATGCTCAATTACGTCATGGTCACTGCCCATATCTTGTTATGAATGTAATGAGCCTATCCTCTTTTCTCTATTCAGATTCACACCCCTCAAAAATTGAAAAACGGATTACGAATACTAATTCAAGATCATAATAAAATTTGGAGGACTCTTCTGACCAAATAAAAAAAATCTGAAATTGTCAGCAAAGTTGCTTTTTTTTAGTGAAATTCAAAGAATTCGTTTCACTTTTTACATTATATATTACATAGGTCATTGATTTGGCATTTGATAAGATAATATAGAAAAAATATAATGTGACCCGCAATACAAAAAAGGTTTCAAATAATTTTCTCGACATGAGCGTTCTATATCGAACAAAAAATTTCAACTAGTCCTTCATTTCAAATTTCAAATGACGCTAGTAGTAGAAAGAATACCATGCTATGCTTGGACTTCAAAAGGTTCGCTTTAACCATATAATTAATCCCGCATTATTGGTTGATTGAGAATCAAAGCAAAAAGCGGATTTACCAAAAAATTACGAAATGCTACGTTTCTTAAATAGTTTCAATATCATGTTTTTTTTTTGAATTGAAAAAATTCAACGAATTTCCAAATTCATAAGTAATTCGCGAGATCATGCACCTTTTACTTTCAATTTTAGTTAAAAAACTAATAGTTAAAGTTCAAATGAAAATAATGAAAAAAAAAGTGCAGCTGGGCCAGTCCAGCCTATTCTTGAAATAAACAACTCGCACACACTCCCTTTCCAAAAAAGATCAATACACCAAATACTACACTTAGATTTATTGGATTTGTTGCTAAAATATCGGTATTAAACCCAAAACTCCCAGCCATCGGCCATTGGCCCAAGGAAAGGAAAGAATCGGTTAGATTTTTCATACAATCTCCTCTCTGTTTTTTACAGATAGATAAACAAGAATAGCTTTTCTTTTTTTGTATCACTTCTCTTATATATACTTCTATATATTCTTATATTTGATTTCTATAAATTTCTTATATCAATAGAATTGATTTAGAAATCAATAACGATTGTCTACTTATTTTGATTTGCATTTCCCTCTCTCTTGCTCTCTCTCGATATAGCGAAAAAAAAAATAAAGTTTATGGATTTTTTCAATTCAAAATTCCTAATCCTAATAAAAATAATACTTATTAGTATTTTCGAATTAGCTAGCAAATTTCAAGTTTCATATTAATTTCGGAATATTTCGTTGTTGGAAGACTCCTTAAGTTTCAATTTCTAAGAACGGGAAGGAAGAAAGCGGATCGGTATGCGAATTACTCATCCTTAAATCTTTCCTTCCCGGGCAGGGAGTCGTGCCCAAATTGTAGGAGTGAATTATTGATATAATTCCAAAAAGCAAGTGAAATAAATTCAGAAAAGAAGTCAAAATTTTCTATATCTATCTATATCTATTTGTAATTGTTTAAGTGTTTAAGACAAGATTAAATTAAACAAACGGATTTGCAAATAACAGCGCTAAAGCGACAACCAATCCATAAATTGTTAATGCTTCCATAAAAGCCAGACTAAGCAATAAAGTACCTCGTATTTTTCCCTCCGCCTCGGGCTGTCTTGCGATCCCCTCTACAGCTTGGCCCGCAGCAGTCCCTTGGCCAACCCCAGGTCCAATAGAAGCAAGTCCGACAGCTAACCCAGCAGCAATAACAGAAGCGGCAGAAATCAGTGGATTCATGATAAATTGAATTTCTCAAAAAAAAAAAATGGTTAATGATACAATCATTCAATGAATTATAGATGAATTATTCCATCACTCAGTTTCATCCAATCAAAGTAACTAAAAATAAAAACTCCAAATTGAAGTAATAGAATAATATTCTTGAATCATCAGAACTTATTCTCTATCGCTTTTTGAAGTTGGATTCTTCGGAATCCAAAACCAAAGACGTCTATTGGAATCCCTATTGAAATTCATAGTATTAGTAGGGTCTTAGATAGTTTTAGGTCATATATAACTATTCAATATCTAATATCCCATATACATGTGTTTCTTACAGAATGTAAACCAACTTAGTTGGATCTTAGATCCAGTAGAATTCTTGTTGAACGAGAAAAGCTCCCCAGCTGAATTCGATATCGATAATAGTTGGATTCTAGGTACACAATTTTGAACTGGCTAATTTATTTTTTTGAATCGCGTTTTTTAATTCTTCTCTTGCTGTATGATTATTCCGCATGGGTCGAATTTATCTAGAAAAATAGAAAAATTGGTTAAGGCGAATCATTTCATAGAAATTTTCATTAGCATTTTATTCTATTTTCTTTTTTTTTTTTTTCTTCGTTTTTATTCAATTTTATTTATTTAAAAATATTTATAAATCAAATAATAGATATAAACAGGACATTTATTTTAGGAAACCGATCCTCTTTCGTTTTTTTTTTTAGAAGCTCCACTAAATATTTTATTTTAATGGAACCTTTTTTCCTATTACGGTATATTCTAACTGCCTTGACTTAATTCGTTATCCTTTATTAGTTATCTATTTTGATGTTCCCCAAGTAGATTATCGTGAGTTCCGCTATTATTTTGGTCGAAATTCAAAAAACAACTATTTATAAGTGAAGTCAATGATGACCCTCCATAGATTCTCCTATATAAGCGGCGGCTAAAGTTGCAAAAATAAGAGCTTGAATACCACTGGTAAATAATCCAAGGAACATGACAGGTATAGGAACTACTGAAGGTACTAAAGAAACAAGAACAACAACTACTAATTCATCGGCTAAAATATTTCCGAAAAGGCGAAAACTAAGTGATAAGGGTTTTGTAAAATCTTCCAAGATGTTAATGGGTAAAAGGATTGGAGTAGGTTGAATGTATTTACTGAAATAACCTAATCCTTTTTTGCTAAGACCCGCATAGAAATAGGCTACGGAGGTGAGTAAAGCTAAAGCAACAGTAGTATTTATATCATTCGTGGGTGCGGCTAATTCTCCGTGGGGTAACTGTATGATTTTCCATGGTAAAAGAGCCCCTGACCAATTACAAACAAAAATAAATAGGAACATAGTTCCTATAAAAGGAACCCATGGACCATATTCTTCTCCAATCTGGGTTTGGCTCACGTCTCGAATGAATTCAAGGACATATTCGAAGAAATTCTGCCCGTCATTCGGAATGGTTTGTGGATTCCGAACAGCTAGACTGGCTGAAACTAATAAGATAGCAATTACAACCCAAGAAGTAATAAGTACTTGACCATGGACTTGAAAACCTCCTATTTGCCAATATAAATGTTGGCCTACTTCTACACCCGATATTTCGTATAACACTTTGAATGTGTTGGTGGAACATGAGAGAACATTCATATTACCCTCTGACAGAAATTGAAATTCCAGGAAATTATTTTAATTCAACCATCTCTTTTTCTACTTGCTTATTTGAATTTTTTGATACGAACTAATAACATAATATCCCTACTCATTTTTATCTCATTTATATAATCAAATTCAAGAATAGTAAACGATTCGATAAATTTCTGGAGGGTTCCCAAAAACAAAATTTCTATCTTATTATTAATTACGTATTTCGGATATAGCTAGAACGACCCTCACAAATTGCGAATACTAATTTGTTAAGAATTAATCGGATTGAAGCTATAGCGTCATCATTTGCTGGAATTGAAATATCTGCCAGGTCGGGATCACAATTTGTATCGATTAAGCAAATTGTTGGAATTCCCAAAGTGATACATTCTCGAAGAGCTGTATATTCTTCTTGCTGATCAATGATAATTATAATATCGGGTAACCCCGTCATATATTTAATCCCACCCAGATATGTTTGCAAATGGGATAATTGTCTCTTGAACATAGCTGCGTCTCTTTTTTTTGGAAGACAGTAGAAGTTTCCTGTCTTTTGTTCGATTCTCAAGTCCCTGAACTTATGAAGTCGCGTTTCTGTAGTGGACCAATTGGTTAACATGCCACCGAGCCATTTTTTATTAACATAATGACACCGAGCCCTTATTGCAGCCCGCGCTACTAAATCGGCTGCTTTAGTTTTTGTACCAACAATTAAAAACTCTTTTCCCTTACTTGCTGCATCAAAAACTAAATCACAAGCTTCTGATAAAAAACGCGCAGTTTTAGTAAGATTTGTGATATGAATACCTTTACGCTTGGTAGAAATATACGGCGACATCCTCGGATTCCATTTCCTAGTCCCATGACCAAAATGAACTCCGGCTCCCATCATCTCTTCCAAATTTATGTTCCAATATCTTCTTGTCATTTCTTCCCACACTTCCTCTTTCTTTTTTGTTTCAAAAAAAAGTGACGAGGTTGTCTTGAACTAAATAATTGTTCCGACGGAACCTTTTCTTCTATCGTAGATTGGACGTCTCAATGTCAATACACAATCCAAACTGCTAACCTCTATTCATTATTATCTGAATTTAGTATCGGAATTTCCATTACCCCCTCAAGACCATATAGAAAGAGTTTTGCAAATGGAAATTGAATGCCAAAACGCAAGAAAGAATACACTTTGTTTAGGACTCATTAAATGATATATGATATAAATCATTCCTCAGGGAAATCATTTTGAACGGCAAGAATCAAATAAGCCCGCGTGGTGGAACAAAATATCGTGTCTTTCCCCCGTTAAAAAGATCTGCTTTTTACTTTTCAAAGGAATGTGTTGCCGCAGTAATCTTTTAAATCCGGTCCCAACGGGGATCATCCCACCTATAACAACGTTCTCTTTTAGACCTTTCAACCAATCGATACGACCACGAAGAGCTGCTTTGGCTAAAACTCGAGCAGTTTCTTGAAAACTCGCTTCCGATATGAAACTTTGAGTATTCAAAGATGCTCTTGTTATTCCCAATAGGATAGCGCGGTACCAGATCGATTCTTCTAAAGCGCGCCCTGTTCGTTCCGCTCGCAACAATCCAATTAGTTCTCCCGGTAAAAAAACATTAGATATTCCATCCTCGGAAACCAACACTTTTGATGTTATTTGGCGTACAATGATCTCTATGTGCCTATTATGAATTTGCACCCCTTGGGATCGATAAACCTTTTGTATCTTATTAACCAACGATATACGACTTTGCACTATAGTCAGCTCAGTCCCAATCAAGAATCCCCAAGGAATTCCAAGAATTTGTGGTATATACGTGTTCCAACCCACAATTCTTTTTTGTAGGTTCATTGATATTGAATCAATTGAACGCACTTCTAAGACCTGTTCCACTTTTGGAAGACCTTGCGTTATATCACCGGATCTCGATTTTTCATATATAAATGTAACTAATGTATCTCCTTCGTAAAAGATTTCTCCATAATGTCCATGAACAGTTGCTCCCGGAGTGGCCAAATAAGGTTTAGCCAATCTTATTACTACAGAGTCACCTTGAATAAGCAAAACTTGACCCGATTTGAAAGGGGGTCCTTTTTTGGCTATATATCCATTTTGACAAATAAACTCACCGAGACTAATTATTGTGGGGCGTTCTTCCCAATAATTAGAACAATAACTTTGATGGCGAAAATACCAATTCAAATTGAATAAATTGAAAACGATTTTATCGTACGGATCATGATTTGAAATTATCCCATTTTCATCCATTAAATAATATTTAAGCACTTGAAAAGTCGGTTTTAAATTTTCAAATTGAGGATATTTAGTTATTAAGATCGGATTATGAGTTAGTAAATAATAAAAGGAATAAAAATTCAAAAAATTAAACACCGTTCCTAACGGTCCGATCGAATTCCTAATTTGAATTATAGGATCTGTTGAAATGAATTCTTTTTTTACATTGAGATTGAGATATTTTATATCGTTGAATAGGTCCATTCTGAAACAATTCGATGATGATAAAATCATCAAGGAAGGGTATTCCTTATTGTTATTTAACAATGTGCGAATTGTTCCGTGATTTTGGGGGTTAAGTGATTGTTTCATTTTTCTCTTTTTATAAATATAAATGGAATAAAAAGGATTGATGTTGGTATGATCTGATACCTTATCGGAAATGAATCCTAAACCTGAGAGATCAGTTCTTTTTTTGCGATACGAAATAGCGGATTTTACTAAGTCGATTATTAGGAAAGCTCGAACCAAACCATTTGTACTTACTTCAATAAAAGAAGTACAGACCTCCTCGATCGAAGAACTTTTTATGCCTTGGTTCCAATTCAAAATTAAACAAGTCCGAATTAGTTGAATACTGGTATCAGAAATTCCTTGAATGGGTTTGGCATTTCCATAAACAATATAATTGACAACTCTAAGTTGCATATTATCCCTTTCTTGTAAAAAATCCGGGGGGAAGAGTGTTGGTAAATTTAGACCATCTGATATCTCATATGTCACTACCGGGCGAACTAAAACAAAATACTTTTTCTTAGTAGATGTGATCCGTTGGACATAGATCCAATTTTTCCATTTCTTTGAGTCCGTAAAAGTGATGTTTACTTTTCCTGGAGGTATCAAGATCCCGCTGTGTCGGGATATCTTATCGGTCTCCCCCGGAAAATGAATATCTCCTGAAAAGATTTTCAGTTCAATTCTCGTTTTTTTTCTCTCCATTCGGACTAATCCGCCCACGTGGCTTCTTGTATTTATATTGAAAACAATTCGTGTATCTATTCCAATGAGACTATTATTTCGTATCATTATCAAAGAAGATTCAGTTAAACTATGCACTTCTTCGGGAATGAAAAAAAATGGATCTAGTCTCATTTGGTATTTTGACTTCAATTCTTTTATTGGTCGAGCCTCAAAAAAATCCTCTTTTTTAACGAGTGAATGCACGCCCAGAGTCCCATATTTAGTAATTCCCGAACTCTTTCTGCTGTATCGAGGATCATCGAAATAAGCAAAAATACTATTATTTCTACGGAAAATACCATTTATTGGTAGTTCAATCGAGATACCTGAATGAGGCATTAACTCTTTCTTTCGTTCTTGAATCGATTGGATTGGAACGAGAAATCTATTTACTCGCCTTTTTCCCAATAAATGAGAATTACCATGTAAAATGGTCAGATTCCAACGAACGGGTTCTGAATAATTAGGAATCTTGTCTTCTGTTTTTTGACCAGAAAAATATGAACGAATTAATTTGTATCTTCGTGGATCATTATTCATTGAGAGAGTTGAAATTGGCCCTCGTTCTACAGAAAGGGACGAAATATTCATTTGATCTTGATCCTTGTGCGGTGAAAAGGGGACTGCACTGGATCTCCACGAACCTCCTGATAATATCCATAAATGACTTGTTTTTGGTAAAAGATGAACATTACTATATGTAAATGTGGATGCGTGGTACACAGCATTACTCCAGTGCATTTCTCCCTCTGAGTCCGAATAAATATGTTTTCGAACTCTCTCTTTCAAATTCAAAGTGTATGGTACCTCGCGAATCTCAGCAATTACTTGTTCTGCTTCGACATATTGATTATTTTGAACCAAAAGAAAACTTTTAGGTGGAATAGTTACATGATGGAGAATCTCCTCACTCTGAATAGTGACATATAAGGCTATAGAACATATAAAAGCAGGATGCCCGTGACGCGTACGCGTGGGATGAACGAAATCTTCATTAAATTGGATTTTTCCATTCGACGGAGCTCGTACATGTTCTGCAGTACCGCCTGTGAAGACTCCTCCAGTATGAAAAGTTCTTAATGTTAGTTGAGTCCCCGGTTCTCCAATGGATTGCCCCGCAATAATACCTACAGCTTCTCCCAACTCGACCAGGTCGCCATGAGTGGGACTCCTACCGTAACATAATTGACAGATCCAAGATGTACTCCTACAAGTAAAAGGAGTTCGAATAAAAATTAGTTGAGTTTGAAAGGTTATGAATTGATGGACAAGCCCAAATCCAATATCTTGATTTCGGATGGCGATGCAACGTGAGCCCATATATATATCCTCTGCTAATACACGACCAACTAATGTTTGAATAAAAATTCTTTCGGACTCGGGAATTATCCCATTTCGAGGACTTACGGCAACCCCTCGAGCGGTTCCACAATCCGTTCGACGTACAACAATGTGTTGAACTACTTCAACAAGTCGGCGCGTAAGATATCCCGCATCCGAGGTTCGTACAGCCGTATCCACAACCCCTTTTCGGGCTCCGTAGCAAGAAATGATATATTCTGTTAAAGACAGCCCTTCTCGTAAATTACTTTGGATAGGTAAATCAATCATTTGTCCTTGAGGATCTGACATTAATCCCCTCATACCTACTAATTGGTGCACTTGAGATGCATTTCCTCTAGCTCCCGAAAAAGACATTATATGGACTGGATTAAGTGAATCTGTCATCCTAAAATTAGGATTCATTTCTTGTCGCAAATATTCACTTGTAGCATACCACACCTCAATAGATTGGCGTAATTTTTCTATTGCGTGCACATTCCCATAATGATGGTGTTGTTCTAAAATGAAACTATGTTCTTCAGCATCTTGTACTAACGATCCCTTAGAAGGGATCGTTAAAAGATCATCAATCCCTAATGAAATGGATGTAGCAGTGGCTTGCTGGAAACCCAGAGTTTTGACTTGATCCAGAATGTGTGATGTATATGCCATTCCGAAGTGATCTATTAATTTGCTAATAAGTTTTTTAATAGCAGTTCCGTCTATTATTTTATTGTGAAAGACTAGATTGACTCGTTCTGCCATAAGTCCCTCCATATTCTGCTGATTGGGATTCGACAATGAGTTTGAGTCAATGATTTGAAAAACTTCCCTTTATCAATATTAATACCGATAGAAAGTCAGAGGAAGTAGAGTCCTAGTAGAAACAGAAAGATCAAAATTCACGCCAGTGTTACAAAATCACTTAATTGAGATGCCATATGATTAGTGACCAGACGAGCAGGCTCGACAAAACCCTTGTAGGGCTTCTTCGATTTCTCGAAAAAGAGAAATATGACCAATAGTTGTTCTAATATATATACAAAGAATTTCTTTTTTTATACTTCTTACTAAAAACGAGTGTTCATAAATCTCCTGACAAGTACCCCCTGATTCATAGTGAATCTCGATGGGACCCTCTTTTGAAGCAATAATGCGTTGATCGAGTCGCCAGCGGAGCCAAAAAGGACTATCTAAATTGAGTCTTTTCTGGCGATAAGCTCCAATTGCATTATAGGAATTACAAAAAAAAGGTTCTTTTTGTTTCTTAGACTGATGATTATTATCATTATTTCTTTCATTTTGATACGTTCTTCGATTCCATGGATTATACCTATTTCTACAAATACCTCGGCGATTCCCAATGGTTAATACATATAAACCAATAAGCATATCTTGGGTTGGTACGGAAATAGGATCCCCAATAGCTGGAGACAATAGATTCATATGCGAAAACATAAGTAAATGGGCCTCTGCTTGAGCCTCCAAAGATAAGGGTACATGAACAGCCATTTGATCCCCATCAAAGTCTGCATTGAATCCCTTACGAACTAATGGATGTAAACAAACCGCCCGTCCTTCGACTAAAATGGGTTGAAATGCCTGTATGCCTAATCTATGCAAAGTGGGCGCTCTATTCAGCAATACAGGGTGCCCCTGCATAACTTCCTGCAATATTTCCCATACAATTGTATCTTTTTCCCGAATTTGACTCTTAGCAACTCCTATGTTGGAAGCAAGATGTTGTCTAATTAGTCCCCGAATTACAAATGTCTGGAAAAGCTCTATTGCTATTTCCCGAGGCAATCCACATCGATGTAGTGGAAGTGAGGGTCCGACAACAATGACAGAACGACCCGAATAATCAACCCGTTTGCCAAGCATAGTCTCGCGAAATCTTCCCTCTTTTCCTTCAATTACATCAGAAAACGACTTGTAAACCTTATTATGACCATCCCTGATTGGCTGTCCGCGAATTCCATTATCAAGAAGCGTATCTACGGCTTCTTGTACCAATTTCTCTTGACACATTACTAATTCCCCCGGTGTAGATCTATTTGTTGTTAATAGATCGGTAAGCGTATTGTTTCGATAGATGACTCTTCTATAGAGTTCATTAATATCCGAGCTCATTAGCTTACCCCCATCTATCTGAATGATGGGTCGTAATTCAGGAGGAAGAACTGGTAGTAAACATAAAACCATCCATTCGGGTTCGATATTTGTTCGAATAAAGTGTTTAGCTAATTCTACGCGTCTAATCAAAAAATCCCTTCTTCTTCCAATTTTGCGATCTTCCCATTCATTACCCGTGCTTCTTTCTTGGCCTAATTCCTTCCATTCTACTAATGAATAATCTAGAATACTTTGCAAATCTATATCGGCTAATTGTTCTCGTATCGCACCTGCTCCAGTACAAATTTCTCGATTTCGAAATATATCGAAACCGTGAGTAGTAAAAAAAACTGGGATGCTGTATTTCCAGGATTGTATTTCATATTCGAATAACCCTCGTAATCGTAAGAAAGTAGGTTTTTTAGCTATAGGCCTAGCAAAAGAAAAATTGGGATAGGATTCCCCCCCCTTTCAAATCGGACGTGAAAGTTTCTTTTCGTCCGGCTCAAGTAGTTAGAGAACCAAATAAACAAAAAAAGAGGTTTTGTTTTTACTTTCGAATTTTCGAAAAATCTCCTCGAATCTACTCCTTACTCAAGTTAGTAGTAAAGACCAAGTAACATTTCATTGATTCATTCTTATTTTTTTTTTCTAGTTTTTTCATTTTTTATTTAATTCAAAATAAATGATACTATGTCCATATAAATAAATGAAATAGGAAATTCTTGAGTAGTCTACTTCCCCTCGAACGCGGAATCCCCTTAAGGGTTGCAATTCAAAAGGGATTTCCTTGTCCATGTACCCCTCCATTTGATTCGATCTTTTAGGTCCTGACATCGCCTCGACGATTATGTTAAGATGTTCTTAAAGCCTATATGCGATGGATAGACTCCTGCAACCATGCATATTTACCCACTGAGAAACAGAATTCAATTTCACAAATTAAGGAAGTCTTTTTTCACGAGGTACAACTCAAAATTACTCATTTTTGACTACTGAATCGACCATAGACCAACTCCCCGCTCTTTTTTTGTTAATATTTTATACACCCATAATTCTGAGCTTCACGTTACTCCTTTCACGAGACATGTCAGATTGGGGACATCCCCACTAACTGGGAAGACAGTGTATCATTTTGAATCTGTAAAATTCGAATTTCGATCAAATCACACATCGCAGTATACAAGGCCTTCCAATTCTTTAAGAGGTTTATCTAAAAGATTCGCGATATAACTAGGTAGACGTTTCAAATACCACACATGGGTTACTAGACAAGCCAGTTTGATATATCCCATTTGATATCTTCGAATACGAGAATCCGCAAATTCAACTCCGCATTGTTCACAAAATCTCTGGTCCTCTTTTTCATCTCTGATTACTCGATAATTTCCACAAGCACAAATTCCACTTTTTATAGGACCAAAAATTCTTTCACAAAACAATCCATCCTTTTCGGGTTTATTGGTTTTATAATGAAAAGTATAGGGTTTTGTTACCTCTCCAACGATCTCGCCATTAGGGAGGATTTTGTTAGCCCAAGCACTTATCTTTTGAGGCGAAACTGATTCAATTCGGAGTTGTTGATGTTTATACCGATCGATCATAGAATAAAAATTCCGATTCGTCGTTTCGATTAAGCTTCCTTTCTATTAATCTGTAAATTTTTATCAGATACAAGGCAATGATTCAGTTCCAGAGCCAAAGAGCGTAGTTCTCGAACGAGCAATCGAAAAGATTCTGGAGCATCCGCAGGTTTAGGTATTGTTCCTCCAATCATCGTAATACCAAGGACTTCTTGACGAGCTCGAATATGATCCGATTTATAAGTAAGCATCTCTTGTAAAATATGAGCAACGCCAAATCCCTCTAGCGCCCAAACCTCCATTTCTCCTACCCGTTGTCCACCTTGCTTAGCCCGTCCTCTAAGGGGTTGTTGTGTAACAAGTGCATAATGTCCACTCGAACGCCCGTGTATTTTATCATCAACTTGATGAATTAATTTCAAGATATAAGGCTTTCCTAGTAAAACAGGTTGTTCAAAAGGATCTCCCGTTCTGCCATCAAATATTCGGCTTTTTCCGGGATACTCCGGTTCAAATACCCATGGATTCGCTGTTTGCTTACTAGCTTCATATAATTGCGAAAACACTAGTTTTCTCGAAGCCTCTTGTTCATATCTCTCATCAAAAGGTGCTATTCGATAATGTCTATCTAGCAGATCCCCCGCTAATCCGAGCGAGCATTCAAATATCTGTCCTACATTCATTCGTGAGGGCACTCCTAATGGATTGAAAACCATATCAATAGGTCTTCCATCTTGCAAATAAGGCATATCTTGTCGAGGTAAAATTTTGGAAATAATCCCTTTATTCCCATGTCTTCCAGCTACCTTATC